TTTTGTGTCTAGGATTCAAAAAAGGATTTTCTTCATACTATGAAGGGTGTCGAGAAGTCTTGCTAACTCTTAAATAGAATTACTGACTGGGCCTTGAATTCGATTGGATAACCAAAGGGGAGTCTAACTGTTAGTGATTGTGGAGAAACTACTTTGGTGTACACACTCACGAATGTCTTTGAGTACTCAGATATTCGATCAATAATTAATATAAATATTGGATTGTCGAATTCCGTTTTTATATATAAATAAACAATATTTTATATATAAAAGTGCCAAAAAACTTCTGGTCAGTAATTCCTAGTCCAAGGATATAGTAGACTCTTTTTTCACAGAGACGAAATAGATCAAATGGGAAAAGAAATAAAGCACAGAGCGGCATGTGTGTGATAGATAATGATCCATCTTAGTTAGATAGATATAGTTTTTTTTCTGAATGAATTTTGAAGGTTAACAAAAAAATGGGTCTTTTTATTCCTACATGCTATATTAGTAAGACTCCCATGTTAGAGGGGGTCGTTGCATATTTGGCTTGGGCTTAATCTTTCCCAATTCTACTAGAAATCACAATGATAAGAAAATTTTTATAAGAATTTCGTATAAGTGCAGTTCATTTATTGGTTTAGTGGGTTGGTTAATTAAATAAAGAATTGGAGGTAAGAATGCCCTTTTGACTATGCACCCTGGATTTCACTATTATTAGTGAACAAGAATGGAAAAATTCCTTCATATTAATAGAGCTAGGGGACATAATTCACATGGATATAGTAAGTCTCGCTTGGGCTGCTTTAATGGTAGTCTTTACATTTTCCCTTTCACTCGTAGTATGGGGGAGGAGTGGACTCTAGAAGTACTATTTATGTAATTGCGGTAAGGAAGCAAACGTGATAAATTGTTTTATAGATCATTCTACAAAGTGTTTTGTTTGAACTTTAACTTTTACAACGTCTCAATCAAACAGATATTTCAATGATTCCCACGTTTGTATTTCGGAAGGGGATACAGATGGTAATAAATTTTATTTTGACTAAATTCTCTATTTCGCCGAAGGGTTCTTATCAGACTTCTATAGGGACAATGCGTAACAACAGACCACTTCTTATGATGTGTTATTTGTTTTGTTTGCCTCTTTAAAGAAAAGGCGTTCTATTATTAATATTATATTAAGCGGATGCATACTTTCTAGGGTACAGAACATATACATAGTGGTTGTTCAACAAGATACTATGCATAAGCAAAATTTGCCCCAGGCGAGTCACACATTGTGTACTCACCGCTTGTTTTATTGTTGTAGAAATAGGGTTTATGCTTTATCGACATCGACTCATTTCAGATCATGGTTCAAGTGTAACAAATTGGTAGGGTTGACTACTTCTTTTCTAAATTTGAAGAAGTTCCCAACAACTTTATATACTCAAAAACCACTAATCTAAGAGTCTAATAGATAGTATGGTAGAAAGAAATAGATAAATCTTTCTACCATATTAGAAAATCTCATAGAATACTGTTGATTCTAGCCTGCTTACTTGAAGATTTAAGATAAGAAACGAAATTGGAATCCTTTGTTTAGTTCTTAATTCTTAAATAATTATCGTTGATAAAGACCTAAGAAGTCGAGTTTCATTCAGATTAATCGTTTTGGCTGACCGTTTTTACATATATGATAAGTAAAAAAGCAGTAGGAACTAGAATGAAGAGTGCAGTAGCAATAAATGCGAGAATATTTACTTCCATAATCTAATTGGTTTTTACGTCACAATAACTCGGGATTTAATCCCATAGAGATAATCAAACTTTCCCCTGTAAATTCAATATTATGAATAACAATATCTGGGCTATCAAAAAACTTCGCCGTCGCGAATTGAATAGTATAACATAGTAAGATCCTTTATCCATACTCAATACAAAATGGAATTCGTAATCGAATCAAGAACTCGTTTTATTTATTATTCTTTTACATTCTTTCTACAACCTACCGTCTTCCTTGGACAATCATCGGATGAAGTCTCATCTGACCGTTTTACACGTACGTTGTATTGATAACAAACCCCACAAAAATAACAACAAGAGAAGTAAAACGAAAGGGGGTGGTTGTTTGATCTTTATTTTCTTAATATTATCTTTTCTTGGATTTAGTACTAGTATATATGAAAAGAAAAGTTCGGTGTAAAATTTGAATGAGATAGATTTTTTCAAAGGAGTTAATTTGAGTCATTGAGACTACATAAAATCGGAAAAGGAGAGAGTTTTAATCTGAAAAGTATTTTTCGGGGTAACCCGCATTCCATTTTTTACTGTACAAGAAAAAAATGATAGTTGTGTACATGTTCCCGAGAAACATATGATACTCTATTCCATTAGATAGAGTCAATAAATTGAAAGACCAGATCCAGTATGCTATCCCTTGGAATCCTGAATAGGATGTTCCCAATAATTGGACTAATCCAATTATATCTCTCTCCCACCAATCGGTACTAGTTGAAGTAATTAAAATTTATATATATATATTTATTTGTGTTTGATGAGAAATAACGAAAAAATCCCGATATTGTGCCTCTTTTGCCAGAAAATAAAAATGGAGAGATGAGTTGATGTATTTATTGGATCCGTCGGGACTGACGGGGCTCGAACCCGCAGCTTCCGCCTTGACAGGGCGGTGCTCTGACCAATTGAACTACAATCCCAGGGAAATAAGGTATACCGCACCACTATTTTTAGGATTTAATTCAAACCCAAAATTTATGATTTTCGTGTTGTACGAGAGACACGAGTGATATAGCGATATCTACATAGCTATGCACTTTCTTTTTAGTGAGATCGACATGAATTACATTATTAGTAATCCTTTCCTTATTTCAAAATTGATTGCTCACCATCATTATCAATCTTTCAATAAAAAATATTTATTTTCTCGTTTCCTTAGACTTGCTTTATACTTGGGGATACTGCTATGACTCGAGATCATTATCCTATCTAGATCCTAATTTTTTTGAACAAATAAATCGAGCAAACAAATAGAGGTAGGTATATCGAAAAAGAGAATTCTTTTATTCTCAAGTATCGTACGTTTCGGGAAGACAAAAATTTGCATATCACGGTCTATGAGCGAATTCTTGGGCCGAGCTGGATTTGAACCAGCGTAGACATATTGTCAACGAATTTACAGTCCGTCCCCATTAACCGCTCGGGCATCGACCCAGGAAAAATCAATTCGATTTAAAATTTTAGGCTTATTGATAATGCACGATCAACTTCCTTTTGTAGTACCCCACCCCCAGGGGAAATTGAATCCCCGCTGCCTCCTTGAAAGAGAGATGTCCTAAACCACTAGACGATGAGGGCAGACGTGTACAACCGCTTTGAGGTTATGAGCCTAGTATCGAAAAGTTATTTTAGTTGTCAATATAATCAATAGAATGTAAGAATATGCTTCGATCCAAGGGCAAGGGATCCTTCCGCCCTTCACGATTCCACCAAGTTTTTGATGCACCATTCCTCTTTATGAATCCTTAATTCTAAGCGCCATTCCATTCAATATAGAAAGCCATTATCCATTATTCATATTTTTTTTAGAAAAAATGTGCCTTCGTAGTAAACCAGAAAATTGATAAAGGAGAAATTAGGAATGATAAGGGGGATCAATTAAATAAAAGAAAAAATGCGGGTCGGCTTAAGTGATAGTTTAAAAAGAGCAAAAAAACATTTGATCCTAGACTCGACAGTAAAATACCTTTATTATTCCGGAAAGAGTCACCAGTCGCTATTAATTTACTTTATGCTATAGTATAGTCTATAATAACTTATTCTATATGGAATTGCAATTTATAGGAAGAAAGAGATATCTTATCTGCATAATGACTCATTCAGTAATTCCGTTAGTTAAAAGGCCCCTTTAACTCAGTGGTAGAGTAACGCCATGGTAAGGCGTAAGTCATCGGTTCAAATCCGATAAGGGGCTTTTTACTTTTTTTCATAAAACCCAAGTCGTAGTATTCATATTTGATCGTAGAATAGATTTGTTTATTGCTATTAAAAAAAAAAAAAAGAAACAACTGCATACTATAAAGATAATACGTTCTAGTAGTTCTAAAGTTGAACATCTTTTGATTATACTGAATAATGATAAATGGTAAGAGAAGTCGTCTATTAAATTACCAAATATTCCTATATTTTTTTATTCCAACCGAATCCATTGGAAAGATTCGAAATCAACAAATAAAAAGGGAAAAGTAAGTGGACCTGACCTATTGCATCAGGACTCTATCCGCTATTCTGATAATCAAATTAGATAGAGATTAAATTGGAACGGTTGACCCCCTTTATTATTATTTTTTTTCTTTGGACTGCGCACCAATTTGTCGATATTTCCGGTTCCATTTTTTATTCCTAGATATTCTATAAGAATAAATCGGCTATTCTCTTCCTTACTCTATGAAGTTAAGGGAAAAAGTTTCTTCGAAACCACAACATAAAAAAACCTTTTCGCTATCTTTATTTGATTCTAGAGAAGCATTAATATCTAGTTTATGGAATAAGGTTTAGATATATCTATTAGCTCGTAATTTCATGTACCAACTATTTTTCGATCGATGCATCCCCTATTTTTGTTTCGACAATGTGATGTAAAACAAAAACACATGCGATAAAAAAACTTTCATTTCGGATCGCCTAGTCTTTTTTTCTTGAATAAAGAGTAATTATCTCTTTTTCTGACAGATAAAAGTGAAAAAGGTAAATAGAAAACTTTTCATTCTTTTCTCGACCCGTGAAAAATGAAAAAAGAGACTCTAAGGCAAGGGGGGCGGAAAATAAAAAAAATTATAATATATATAGTATAGAATTGTATATACGACTGTAGGAGCATACATAGAAATTAGAAAACTATCTAATTTTTATTAATTATGAATCTGACGAACAAGAATAAAAAAAGTTAGTTGATGAAAAGTCTCGTAATCAACTGGTAACGAGAAAGAATATTGCTTGTTCCTTGAACAGTTCTT